AAGAACAGATAAACTAAGGGCTTGTATTGGATTGGCACTAATATCCACATAAATACAAACAAAACCACTGTAGGTAAAAGGATAAATAAAATGAAATAAGAACTTTCAAAAATAAGATAGATATAAATAGAACAAGAGTGAAGGAAGAGATAGTATAGAAAAGTTTATACAAAGCTAAGCTATATATATACAAACTACCCACACCCCTTTTTTTTTGTATTTCATTAAATTCAGTGTCTTTAATTAAGACAAAGATCCGTAAAAACCCCTGCCTTCTTTAATTTAAAATAAAATATCATGAACAGTTCCTGTCGTTTGAGTGCCTTTTAAAATTAAAGGAAATATCGAATCGGAGGAACGTTTAAATAAGTTTTCTTTTTTAGTGGATCATAAAAACCCACTTTCCGAACAGCTCTTCCTTCTCTTCGTACTCAAACATCACTTGTAACGATTCGATAAAGGATTCGTTGGTATATATATAAGTGGATAAAAATTGCATTCAAAATGTGTATCATTGTAAGGTGTGAGACGTAAAACTTTTTTCTCAGTAACTAACGTAAATAGGAAGAGATAAGGGGAATAAAATAAGAATATGATCAAAAAACCGTTCAACTTTTTTTGTTTTGAATTTTAATTTTGATATCTGTTTCCCCCGTCCCTGAAAAAAAAAAGATAGATTCAATTCCATTTCCATATTATTTGAGCACAATCCACTTTTTGAAAAATAAATTAGTCCAAGAAAAGTTATTAAAAATATGAAACGAAAGAAGAATTGCATTTATTATTCTCTTAATAATAAAAAGGTTGCCAAAGCCGGTAATTTTTTTTTATATATAGAATATATATAGAATAGGTATACGCTGGGACGGAAGGATTCGAACCTCCGAATAGCGGGACCAAAACCCGTTGCCTTACCACTTGGCCACGCCCCATTTCTATTCAACTCAACACTAATAAAAACTAATATAGGTATTAGTTCTTCGTCAATTCCCGTTCCACTAAATATCTTATGAAATCTTATGAAATAAGATTAATTTATTGCTCAGATTTTAATATTAATATATGTAGATATAGAATTAAACTAAATTTATTGATCATAATATATAAATCAATTAAGATATTGTATGAAAATAGGATTCCTTCTATTCTTTTTTGATTTGAGAATTGAAGGATTTTTGATTGAGTGAGGTTCATCAATAAGGGTTTTTGTCTATCTTACTTTATTTTTATTTTATATAAATAAATTTGGATATCATCATTAATAATATTTTAATAACTCAATATTTTAATAACTCAATCAAAATAGAATTATCTTCAAGAATAAATATCTTCAAGAATAAAATTTGATTATGCTTAATATTTTTAGTTTGTTTTGTATCTGTTTTGATTCGGCTATTTATTCAAGTAGTTTTTTCTTCACAAAATTGCCCGAAGCCTACGCTTTTTTGAATCCAATTGTAGATGTAATGCCAGTCATCCCTGTGCTCTTTTTTCTATTAGCCTTTGTTTGGCAAGCTGCTGTAAGTTTTCGATGAGGTTTTTAATACTGTCCTAAAATAATTTATTCAAGAAAAAAAAATTCTAACAATTTATAAGATCAGATAAGTCTTATAGTATAAGCCCTCCCCCAATTCAAGCATTCAAGTTATTATATAGACGCGAAAAATCAAATGGGGCTTACCCTATTCGATATTACTCATTCTAACCATCAATATCTAATTGTAGGTGTGAAGGCAAATTCTTGGCAATGAAAGACTCAACTCTTATTACAAATGAATTTCTAAAAAATCTTTTCTATTTCTAAAAACTACTCTATTTCTAAAAACTACTTCATTTCTTGATATCAAAATTATTGTGATATAGGGTATAAAAATAGAGAATCTATTTTCTTTTTTTCCAAACCAAAATTGGAGATTGTGTAATGCTTACTCTCAAACTCTTTGTTTACACAGTAGTGATATTCTTTGTCTCTCTCTTCATCTTTGGATTTTTATCTAATGACCCGGGGCGTAATCCTGGCCGCGAAGAATAAAAAATAAGAGTTTTGACTTGCTTTTAAATATTTTTAGCATTTTTATCTATTCTACATCTTTAACTATATAAATTCAAAAATGCTATTAAATTCAAAAATTGGAAAGGTAAAAAAATACCAAATAATCAACGGAACCGGAAAGAGAGGGATTCGAACCCTCGGTACGAATAATTCGTACAACGGATTAGCAATCCGACGCTTTAGTCCACTCAGCCATCTCTCCCAATGGAAAAACAATAATTACTATGTTATATTACACAAGAGGTAATACTTAAAAAACCTTTTTCTATTTCTCTTTTTTTTTTCATCGCTCTTTAACTTTAATTACTCTGTTAAATTTTTTTATTCTATTTTCTTTTTATTCTTATATTCTATTACTTTCATTAAAGAATAAATATTCTATTACTTTCATTAAAGAATAAAGAAAAAGTTATTCTTTTATTATATAGCTATATAGCTATATATCTATTCTATATGTATAAATTCTAAATAAATCTATAAATATTCTAAATACCTAAATACATAGAATAGATATCTAAATATATAAAAATAGATATCTAAATATATAAATAAATAGAAATAAATAGAATAGATATATAAATATCTAGATAAATATGTAAACTTTCATCAGCAATTCTTCCAATTGAATTTCATTTAGATAAAATATTGAATTTCATTTAGATAAAATAAAGATTCGAAAAAGATAGTTTTCAACTCAATATTCCAATCAACCAATCAATATAATATAGATCAATCAATATATTATATTGATTGATAGAAAATCAATAATCTAAATAAATTTTAGATTTCGAAAAGATTAGAAATATAATAAAAAAAAAAAAAAGAAAAAGAAAATAAATCAAAAACTACCCTTTTTAGTTTTAGTTATTAGTTAATTTTGTCCGAAAAGTCCCTGTTTTATTTCATTTCCACGACCCCGTCGGGATCACAAAGCCTTTTTTGTTCCAATAAATTAAATCGCCAACAAATCATAGCAGCAAAAAATGATTTATTTGATTAAAAAAAAATACTTGTTGTTGAAAGACCACTAATTAGAAGCACGACTATTTTCATTTTCATTCTTATGATAAAGGATTAAATGATATACAATCAATGAGTCTTCTTTTACTAATCTCATTAAATCCACTTGAATTTTCAAAATTCTTTTATGATCCTATCTTGATTATGTCCGATTCCCTTACCCGATACTCGACACGGATGCATTTCTATACAATAATCTCATCATAGCGGGTATAGTTTAGTGGTAAAAGTGTGATTCGTTCTATATAAGCCTAATAGTTAAGGGATCTCTCGGGAATAAATATTCCGATCAAAAACTCTATTTCTTAAAAGAAAAGGATTAAATCTTTTCCCTCTCAAAGAAAAATTCGAGGGAGAATATACATTCTCGTGATTTTCATCCAAGGGCAATTAAAAATTGAAAAATTGGATTATCAGATTACGAAACATAATTTTTTTTTAGTTGGATCAAGACTTCCAATTGAATTAGTATAAGTAAAGAATCTATAGATAAAGACAAAATGGTATATTTCTAATCGTAACTAAATCTTCAAATCTTTTTGTTTTGTATAGTCGAAATTGAAGCAAAAGAAAAACAAAATAAGTATTAAACTAAGTATTAAACGACGACTTTAGTTTACTAGAGGCATCGATATCTTGCTTTAGCTCGGTAGAAAGAAGAAAATAGCTTTCTTAAGGATTCTTTCAATTCAAATAGAAATAGAGAACGAAGTAACTAGAAAGATTCTAAAAAAAAATTCCTTACCTAGAGGGATCATCTACAAAGCGCGTTGTCTTGAATACATTAAGACAGAAAGGCTGACATAGATGTTATGGGTTGAATTTGTTTTTCGCTCACGTCTTATAACTGAAAATTTTCCCACATTCCATAAAGGAGCCGAATGAAATCAAAGTTTCATGTTCGGTTTTGAATTAGAGACGTTAAAAACGATGAATCAACGTCGACTATAACCCCTAGCCTTCCAAGCTAACGATGCGGGTTCGATTCCCGCTACCCGCTATATATCTATACTGTCTATATACTTTCTATTTTTGCTATATATTCTAGAACATTTTTTACTATATATTCTAGAACATTATAGAATAGATTAACATTATAGAATAGATTCTAGAACATTATAGAATAAGAAGGTGATTAGATAGTATGGATTTTAGATAGTATTTAGTTTTTTTTATATATACTATTTAGTTTATATATATTATGAGTTTCTATATTATGATAAAATCGATTTTAGTTTGTTATAACTGGATAAACTCTATTTATATTGCAACTCTAGTCTATATATTAACTTATATAATAGCTAGAGCATTTATATATTTATTATCTGTATACTAAATATTTATTATCTCTATAATTTTTTATCTCTTTTTTTATCTCTATAGAAAAATAGAAAAAAAAAAGAAATAAAAAAAAAATCTCTATTGTATAGATATTGTATAGATAGAATCTAATATAAATATTAATTTAATGAATAATTAAAAGTAATAAATATAAGTATATTCATTTTGAATATTAGTAATTAAAAAAAAAAAGAAAAAAGAAATAGAATAGAATTAAGAATTCTAGAATTCTTCTAGAATTCTTAATCCATGATTTAATTTAAATATGCAATATACAATTTCCAAAATTGAAATTATTTTTCTCACATATTCTTTTTTTTTCAGAATGCTTTGTTGTTCTTTGTTGTTCATAGAAAAATAAGAATAAATTTGGAATGGAAAAGCGTCCATTGTCTAATGGATAGGACAGAGGTCTTCTAAACCTTTGGTATAGGTTCAAATCCTATTGGACGCAATCTTTTTTTTTCCATATCCTTTTCCATATATTTCCATATATATATAACTATATAATATTTAATTAATATTTAATTTTATTTATTTAATTTTATTTATTTAATTTTATTTAATTAATTTATTTTATTTAATT